AATCATTCAAATCGTTTACTTATAGGGGATTAAGATTCAGAAAAGAGGACTCTTTTCAATAACTAAATGATACGTAAATAAGAAGTAAGTTCTTTCGAGGAGTGTTTACAGACAGATATATCTCGACAAAACCACTTATTAAGTAATAACATAAAAAGGAATTGTTCAACAATCCATAGTTAATTTTTTTCTTTTTTCCATACAATACATTTAAAAAAAAATAATAATAAGAAAGTAAGAAAATTTCGATTCTAGATCATTTAATTCTATACCCTATACCATAGGGGTAGAAATTAGATTTTTGTTGTTTCAATAACAAGCACTTTTTTTTTTCAACAAATCAAAGAAATCATTATTCATTGGTCGTTGGAACAAAAAACGGCCCAGCTAGGTTAGGTACTGACTAGGCCAGGCCGTGGAAATAAAAAAAGACCTTTTGAACGAAATCAAAGAAGTCAAGAAGAAGTATTGATTTTTTATTAGATTTTTCTTGTTATTGTATTTTGAATGAATTTCTAGTTAATAACTAGATAGTTAATAATTATATAGAATTCTTATAGAATTCTAATTTCTATTTATATATATTTTATGTTATATGTTATGGATATATTTATTGTATTGTTTGGTGAGAATATTGGATTGAATTGGAGATATCTCCTTCAAGCCCTTTTTTTTTATTTACTTTTTACTTTATTTTTTTTTAATATATAAAATAAATGGCATTAAAATTACTAAAAATTGTATATAGTCTATTTATGTAATAATAAATAGAAAATAATAAATAGAAATAAAGAGAGATAAACAAAAAAGGTTTTGTTAAAGCCTTATGTTTTGTATTGTTTAATTGTTTAATGTAACAAAGTAATTCAATTCTTGAAATTTGGAGAGATGGCTGAGTGGACTAAAGCGTCGGATTGCTAATCCGTTGTACGAGTGATTCGTACCGAGGGTTCGAATCCCTCTCTTTCCGTTTACGTCAATTACTTAATATTTTCTTTCTATTTATCTTATATCTTACGGATTTTGAAAATCTTTTTGCTTAAAAAAGTGAAAAATGTGAAATGTGGATAAAAACCAAAACCTAAGAACATGTTAAAATCAAGCAAGGAAAACAAAAACTCTTATTTTTTTATTCTTCACGTCCGGGATTACGTCCTGGATCGTTAGATAGGAACCCGAAGATGAAGAGAGAAACAAAAAAGATAACTACCGTGTAAACAAAGAGTTTTAGAGTAAGCATTACACAATCTCCAAGATATTTTTTTGTAAAAAAGAAAATAGATTCTCCATTTTTATACCCCATATCCTATTTTGATACCAAGAAATGAAGTGGTTTATGAAAGAGAAAGGAATCTTCAAAAATTCATTTTGAATTAAGAATCAAGTATTTGATTACCAAAAAATGTTTACCCAAAATATCGAATTTGTTTTAATTGTGGTTGCCTCTAACTCTAATAGGATCTTGAAATGGAAAAAGCGTCAGAATGAAGAAATGAGGTAATTTTGATTTATCGAATCTATAAAAGAATTTCAATGTTTTAATAAGCGGGTTCACACTATAATACTTATCTGATCTTATCCATTTTTCTAATTTTTTTTTTCGAATAATTTTTTTCTAAGATACTATTAAAGATCTCATCGAAAACTTACAGCAGCTTGCCAAACAAAGGCTAAGAGAAAAAAGAGCAGAGGGATTACTGGCATGAAATCTACGATTGGACTTAAAAAAGCATAGGCTTCGGGCAATTTTGCGAAGAAAAAACTACTTGAATAAAAGGCAGAGTTAAGACAGATCAAACTAAAGATATTAAGCATAACAAACATTTTTATCTTGAAGATAATTTGATTTTGATTGAGTTAATTAATGAATATATTCTAATTTATATTATAAATATTATAATTTATAATTATTTTAATATAAAAATAAAAAAAAAATTAAAATTCAATTATAATCTTTTTTTTTATTTAATAACTTTAATAAAATAAATTAAATAATTTTAAATTTTAAATTAATTTTTTTAACTTACTTAATAAATAAGAAACTTAATAATAATAATAAATTTCATTTGAATTTTATATAATTTGATAAATAAATGAAATAAAGAATAAAGGTAAAAATTCAGACAAAAAGAAGGTAGACAAAAAAATTCTTTTTTGAACTCACCCAATTCAAAATCCTTAAATTCTCAAATAAAAAGAGAATATAAGAAATCATACTTTCGTAAAATATCTTAATTGAATTAGATGTAATGATCAATAAATTCAGTGTTCAGTTTAATTCGATATCTGCACGTATAGTAAAAAAGGAATCTATTATATAGATATTTGGGCTTGAATTGACGAACAAACTAAAATAATAATAGTTTTTATTAGCGTCGAATGGAAATATAAATGGGGCGTAGCCAAGTGGTAAGGCAACGGGTTTTGGTCCCGCTATTCGGAGGTTCGAATCCTTCCGTCCCAGAGTATACCCATTCATTATATATAAGGAAATATAGATATCTTATAAGCATCAAATAAATAAAAAAATGAAGAATTTCAAAATATTATTTAAATTAAAAACTTCTATTTATTATTTTATTTATTATTTAAGAGTAGAATATGGTATCCAATGTGGTTCTTTTTTATGATTTTTCATTATTCTTCTCTAAATCATATCTTTTTCACAAATTTTTTTGAATGAAAATAAAATAGTACGCAAACCTAATTCAATCTAGTAAGATAAAATAACATAGAACATAGATAATAAGAGTTTGAATGAAAGTATTAAGTGAGTTTTTTATAAAAAAATGTATTTTCTTTGATTTGAACTTTTAGGTATTTTTGTTTGGTTTTCATTCTAATTAATATTGTCAAATCGATGTATGGAACACCCGAGATGAAAGTCATTCATCCATTTCCATTCATACAATAAAAAAATATGGGATTCCTTTTTATTCTTCCTGAAATTAATTTATCTGAAATTTAATTAATTTTTAAATTACTTTTTTCATATAGTTATATAGTTAGTAGATAGAATCTAAGGAAAAATATGGATTACTGTGTATTGAGTGAAAAATGACTATTCATGATTCCATAATTGAATCAATTACATACCGGTTCCAAACAAAAGGAATGTTATGGTAAAACTTCGTTTAAAACGATGTGGTAGAAAGCAACGTGCGACTTGAAGGACATGATCCACTGTGGATTTCTACATCCACCATTTTTGATTCCTATTATATAGGAATGAAGGTGCTCTTGGCTCGACATCTTTTATTTTATTCATAACCCTTACTTTTGGTCGGGGGTTACTAATGTAAATAGTAACGTTATGGAGCTCGAGTAGAAAGTATTTATTCATTTCCCAGGGAAAGGGTCTAGGGTTAGTATCAATCAATAAGTTGAAAAAACTTCGTAAGTATATTTACGATATAGAAATCAAAAAGATCAAATTGGAGCAAGTTTCAAATTCAAAAGTAAATTTGTTAGGATGGTAAAACTCTTTCGATACGGTAAAAAGTGTATCACGTCAGAATCAATCCTTCGTATGATTCTTTGATAGAAAGAAATCGCAAAAAAGGTATGTTGCTGCCATTTTGAAACAATTAAAGATCATCGAAGTAATAACTAAACCTAATGATTCAAGTCAAAGATAAAGGATCTTGTAACAAGGAAATACTCTTTTCAATTATCTCAACAACTAAACTAAATCAAAATGACGAATAAAAATAGAATAAAAATGGATTCTAAAAGAGACAACCTGAAAAGAGGTTAGAGACCACTCAATAAGTATAAAAAGCTTTCTTTGAGTTATTTGAGAGTTATACAACTTGAGTTATGAGAATACAAATTCTTTTTTCTTTTTTTCGGGAAAAACGAATCAAAAAAGACTTAAATTAAATAATAGTCTAATTCATTTGATGATTTTATGACTCTATTTGACATTAGAATTCTATACATAGACATAATAGACATAACTTTTCATCATTTTTTTTTCTCGAGCCGTACGAGGAGAAAACTTCTTATACGTTTCTAGGGGGGGTTGTTCATCTACATCTATCCCAATGAGCCGTTTATCGAATCGTTGCAATTGATGTTCGATCTCGAAGAGAAGGAAGAGATCTTCGGAAAGTGGGTTTTTATGATCCGATAAAGAATCAAACCTATTTAAATGTTCCCACTATTCTATATTTCCTTGAAAGGGGTGCTCAACCTACAGGAACTGTTCATGATATTTTAAAGAGGGCAGGGGTTTTTACTGAGCTTCACCTTAATCAAATGAAATAATATTATAGAAAGAAAATAAAAAAAAAAAAAAAGAGGGTGTGGATGACTCGTATATAGCTTTCTATAATTGTATACTTTTTTCTCTTTTCTCTAATATTCCCCCTCTTTTCATTCTTCATAATCTATGTGGTGTTCTATTTCTATAATGAATGACAAAAATCGATTTTCTTTCTATAATTTGATTTCGAAATAAGCCAATGAAGTGAAGTCATTTTTCTAGAAATTAATTTGAACTCTATTTCTATTAAGAAATCAAAATAATATTAATAAAATAAGAGATTCATCTTTTTTATTTTACTTATATTTGTATTTGATTATCCTAAATTTAATTGAAATTGATTATGATTATATTAATTGAGATTAATTGAATCATTTTATTGGCTGAATAAACTAAACCCGATATTTTTTTCTATTCTTTCTTTAATTTGAATTTATTCTTCCACCTACACCCCTTATTCTATCTTTGTATTTATGTAGATTATCTATGGAGTGCCAACCCAACCCAAGTCCTTATTTTTTTTTTTTTTATTAAATTTCACTGAAATGAATTATTATTGATATTGAATTCATTTTTTTCTTTTCTAAACATTTCAATTTCTATTGACAAACTGCGTATCGAACAAATATAATCCGAACGTGGATAACTGGATATCTCGTTCTCGTTTTCATATTTCATAGGTTCTTTTTTTTTTAATTTAATTAAAGTTATAATGATGAATTGATTGGATTTG